CAGAACACGTGCGAGCCCCTTCTAATGGAAAAATAAAATTCAATGAGGATTTGGTTCATCCGACACGTACACGCCATGGACATCCCGCCCTTCTCTGTTCTATAAACTTGTATGTAACTATTGAGAGTGAAGATATTCGACATAATGTAAATATTCCAACCCAAAGCTTTCTTTTAGTTCAAAACGATCAATATGTAGAATCAGAACAAGTGATTGCTGAGATTCGCGCAGGAACATCCACTTTGAATTTTAAAGAGAAGGTTCGAAAACATATTTATTCTGACTCAGACGGAGAAATGCACTGGAGCACCGATGTGTATCATGCACCCGAATTTACATACGGCAGTGTTCATCTATTACCAAAAACAAGTCATTTATGGATATTATTAGGAGGGCCGCGCAGATCCAGTCTAGTTTCACTTTCGATCCACAAGGATCAAGATCAAATGAGTGCGCATTCTCGTTCTGTCAAGAAAAGATCTACTTCTAACCTTTCAGGAACAAATGATCAGCCGAGAGAAAAATTCTTTACTTCAGCTTTTTCGGGTAAAAAAGAAGACAGGATTCCTGATTATTCAGACCTTATTCGAATTATCTGTACTGGTCGTTGTAATCTCGTAGATCCGACCGTTCTCTATCAGAATTCTGATTTAGTCTCAAAGAGGCGAAGAAATAGATTAATCATTCCACTCCAATCGATTCAAGAGCGCGAGAACGAACTAACGCCCCCTTCAGATATCTCGATTGAAATCCCCATCAATGGGATTTTCCGTAGAAATAGTATTCTTGCTTATTTGGACGATCCTCGATACAGAAGAAAGAGTTCGGGCATTACTAAATATGGGACTCTAGAAATGCATTCAATCATCAAAAAAGAGGATTTGATTGAGTATCGAGGAGGCCAGGAATTTAGGCCAAAATACCAAATGAAAGTGGATCGGTTTTTTTTCATTCCCGAGGAAGTGCATATATTACCTGGATCTTCGTACATAATGGTACGGAACAATAGTATCATTGGGATAGATACACAAATTACTTTAAATATAAGAAGCCGAGTAGCCGGGTTGGTCCGAGTGGAGAGAAAAAAAAAAAGAATTGAACTTAAAATCTTTTCTGGAGATATCCATTTTCCTGGAAAGACAGATAAGATATCCCGACATAGCGGCGTTTTGATACCACCAGGAACAGGAAAAAAAAATTCTAAGGAATCCAAAAAATGGGAAAATTGGATCTATGTTCAACGGATCACACCTAGTAAAAAAACGTATTTTGTTTTGGTTCGGCCTGTCGTCACATATGAAATAACGGACGGTATAACTTTAGGAACGCTTTTCCCCCCGGATCTGTTGCAGGAAAGGGATAATGTGAAACTTCGAGTTGTCAATTATATCCTTTATGGAAATGGTAAACCAATTCGAGGAATTTCTGATACAAATATTCAATTAGTTCGGACTTGTTTAGTATTGAATTGGGACCAAGACAGAAAAAGTTCTTCTAGTCAAGAAGCTCGTGCTTCCTTTGTTGAAATAAGGGCAAATGGGTTGATTCGACATTTCCTAAGAATCGACTTGCTGAAATCCACCATTTCATATATCGGAAAAAGGAATGATCCGTCGGGCTCAAGATTGCTCTCGGATAATGGATCCGATTGCACCAAAATCAATCCGTTTTCTTCGATTTATTCCAAGGCAAGAATTCAACAACCCCTTAATCAAAATCAAAGAACTATTCATACATTGTTGAATAAAAATACGGGATTCCAATCGTTGATAATTTTGTCATCATCCAATTGTTTTCGAATGGGTCCACTCAACGATGTAAAATATCACAATCACAATGTGATACACAAGGTGATAAAAGAATCAATTCAAATTAGAAAAGATCCTGTAATTCCAATTAATAATTCGCTGGGGCCTTTAGGAACAGCCCTTCTAATTCTAATTGCAAATGTTTCTTCATTTTACCATTTAATAACTCATAATCAGATCTTGGTAAATAACTATTTGCAACTTGACAATTTAAAACAGACTTTTCAAGTAATTAAATTTAAATATTATTTAATCGATGAAAATGAGAAAATTTATAACCCCGACCCATGCAGTAACATTATTTTCAATTTGAATTGGTATTTTCTCCATCCCAATTATTGTCAAGAAACATCTACAATAATGAGTCTTGGGCAGTTTATTTGTGAAAATATATGTATAGCCAAAAACGTACCACACCTAAAATCGGGCCAAGTTATACTTGTTGAAGTTGACTCTGTAGTAATACGATCAGCTAAGCCCTATTTGGCCACTCCAGGAGCAACCGTTCATGGCCATTATGGGGGAATCCTGTACGAGGGGGATACTTTAATTACATTTATATATGAAAAATCGAGATCCGGCGATATAACTCAGGGGCTTCCAAAAGTAGAACAGGTGTTAGAAGTGCGTTCGATTGATTCAATATCGATGAATCTAGAAAAGAGGATTGAGGGTTGGAACGAACGTATTCC